CAATTTTTTGGTCATTAAGGAGCACAAAAAGTATAAAAAGAAGCTTCTAAAAAATTACAAGATATGATCTATCTGAATCTAAAGTCTCAATTCCAACAAGTAAAAAAGGGGGGAATTTCCTTATTTCGAAATGGTTGATTATGAGATATTTCGATTTGTTTCTTATTTTTTATTGAATTGAGTTGTGTATATTTCGATACATATAAAAGATCCCCAAAAGAGTTTTATTTTATACTTGTTGCATATATGTCTGCTTTGACTCGAATGAATGTTCTGAAGAAACCTCAATTAAGTTATGTTATATAAAAAGAGGATTCTTGCGTTTTTACCCTCCTGCTGAGAAAGCATTGATTTCTTGGCTCATTTCTTAAAATACTTCAATTGGTACACGCAAGAAATAGGCCAATTCAGCAGCTTTTTGTTCCATTTCCCGTGGAGTAAAATTCTCATCAGTACGAGTCAATGGAATGGCTCCCTGGCCTCTGATATCCATATAAAGGACACGACGAGCATAAATACCCTCTTTAACTTCTATTCTGACGGACTGAATATCTTTTATAAGAAATCGGAGGAAGACCCGACGATTTTTTCCAGGAAATCCCCACCGAAAGATACACACTATTCCGTCTTTTCTATCAAATCGATCATAACCACTACCTACATTCCACGAAATTGTGCACCACAAATAGGAGCTAATAAAAAGACCCGCGATCCCATAGAAAGACATCACAATTCCTTGTGGAAAAAAAACTATTTCCTGAGACGGAAATAAAGATATCAAATTTCTACCAAGATAACTGGAGGTTCCAACCAACAAGAATCCTAATGAACCTAAAAAAAGGATAACAGCCCAGCAGAAATTACTTGTTTTTCGAGCCCCCGTTATAGGTTCTATCCATATATGTTCTGATCGACAACTCATACTTGATCCGGTTGCGTTTTTTGGAATTGAGAGAATACCCCAAATGAATTTGACTTTAGTCCTTTTGTTTCCGAAGTAACTCGCATCAACTAGCACTAGTTTGATGTGAACCTTTAGGAGTAATTCATTAAATTGGTTAGATCTAAACTAATAACATACCCCTCGTATGATCTCACTAAAGATAGCCACATACATATAGATAGACCAACTTTACAGTTCAGCCATCCGTCAATTCGGGTCTATTTGAAAATAGCTAGAATACATTTACCCCTAATACCATTTTCTGCAGACATAAGAGTTTTTCGGCGGAAGCCGCTTATACCATATTTTGCTAAATGGATATCTGTGTTATGATACAAGCGTCAGTTTTGAAAAAAAAAATAGATGAGATTTTGTCCCATCGGCTCTAAACAATCTTGTTTTTTTGAACATGAAGAAATAAAGAAGCCATTGCGATTGCCGGAAAGACTAGGCCTACTAAAGGCACCAAAACAGAGGAAAAGTTAAGAGTTGTCATAGAATGGGTACCTCGATTTACTATTTGTACCTTTTATTATTATTTCTATTTTATATTTATTATTTATAATATAAAGATATCTTATTATATATAAAGATATCTTATTATAATTTGATAATTAGAAATTGGAATTATTATTACTTAATATCTATTAAGTATAGATCTAATTTCTACATGAAAGATTTGAAAGGATATGGATGAGATATTATTATTATTCTTTTCTTCATTTTTTGCTCTTGTCTTCGAATTTCATTTACTAAGCAAAAAGTTTCTTAAAAATTAATTATATTCTTAAAAATTAATTATATTTATATTGAAGGGTTTGTTAGAATCCCATCTAGCAGGAGCAGGGATTCTTAGTCAAAATAGGATTATCGTAAGATATAGAAAGATAAAAAATTCTATATTTTGTAGATTTTAATTATATATGACGAGAAGAGGATATTTTTTTTATTTGCCTAATTTCACGAAAAAAAGAATTTCATCTTTTATCTTGTTGATAGAGGCGTCTTGATCAATAATCAGGAATATAGAAAAAGGGGCGGATTTTCTGTGACTTTTGATTCTTTATACGATTAGATCTTATGTCAACAAAGAAAACCCCATTCGTCTAATTTTGACTTGGATTCTGATAAACTAATTACTTGTTTGCTCAAAATAATAGAACTTAATGTTCTAATTTTGATTCAAAGGAAAGAAAGTATGGAGTTGAAATAACTCACTCAGAACGCTTTTTAAAGGATTACGTGGTACGATTAGATCGAATAAGCCCTTCTGGAATAAATACTCAGCCGCTTGTGAACCTTCGGGTACTGTTTTATTCAATGTTTGTTCAATTACTCTTTTACCCGCAAACGCAATGTAGGCATTGGGTTCGGCAATAATGATATCCCCCAACATACCAAAACTAGCTGTCACCCCACCGGTAGTAGGAGATGTAAGGATTGGTACATAGAATAACTTTTTATTTGATTGATAATCATATAAAGCAGAAGATATTTTAGCCATTTGCATCAAGCTCAAACTTCCTTCTTGCATGCGTGCCCCTCCGGAAGCACACA